TTAGGTTTATGCTCTACTCCGGGTAAAGATCCGCCCGATTTGGATTTGCACATATAGGACAAATCTTCCCATCACCATTTCTTTTTGTTATGACTTTACAAATAACAAACAGGAATCATTTATGATACACGTAGTAATCATAGATATATTACCAATTGGGTTTTTTCTAAACGGAGCCTGGATACTTCATTTTTTGAGTCCAACCAAAGCCAACCATAAATTATTCTAATTGATAATAGTACTATGAATTCCCCCAAACAATGCATCTAATTGCACTTCACGCTCCAATTTTTTGATGATTCAATTTCTCTTTCTTGGGCGAAACGGAGGATATCTCGATCGGGGGAGAGAACGGGGAAATCCCATATGACCCAATATATCTGACAAGTCGCACTATACGTCAACCCAAGATGCATCTTCCTCTCCAGGACTTCGGAAAGGTACTTTTGGAACACCAATAGGCATGAATTGAAAGAAAAAATAACTAAATACTATATTTCACTTTGATGTGGAAACGTAACAATATGGTTTTATTGTCTTTATAATATTGGCTTTATCATATTTATTTTATCCATAGATTAGAAAAATTCAGAAAGAAAGACAAAATAAATAAAGGAAAATTTTTACGAATAGGTCTTTCTAATGATAAATAAGGATGGACGCATTTACTCATAGAAAATGGTATCAATCCACCATTGCGTATTGGTACTTATCGAGTATAAAATAAATCTGCTTCTCTTTGTTCTTACGAACAGAATTCTTCCATTATTACGAACAGAATAGAATATAGAATAAATATTAACCTAACCCTTGTTAGGAAATAATCCATTGAACAAGGGAAGTCCATAGGATAGTCATAGTATAGTCTTTTCCAATGCAATAAAGTTACGTAGTGTCTATTTTTCTTTGATAAAGGGGTATTTTCCATGGGTTTGCCTTGGTATCGTGTTCATACCGTTGTATTGAATGATCCCGGCCGGTTGCTTTCCGTTCATATAATGCATACAGCTCTGGTTGCTGGTTGGGCGGGCTCAATGGCTCTGTATGAATTAGCAGTTTTTGATCCTTCTGACCCTGTTCTTGATCCAATGTGGAGGCAGGGTATGTTCGTTATACCCTTCATGACTCGTTTAGGAATAACCAATTCATGGGGAGGTTGGAGTATCACAGGAGGGACTGTAACGAATCCGGGGATTTGGAGTTACGAAGGTGTAGCTGGGGCACATATTGTGTTTTCTGGCTTATGCTTTTTGGCAGCTATCTGGCATTGGGTCTATTGGGATCTAGAAATATTTTCTGATGAACGTACAGGAAAACCTTCTTTGGATTTGCCCAAGATCTTTGGAATTCATTTATTTCTCTCCGGGGTGGCTTGCTTTGGTTTTGGTGCATTTCATGTAACAGGCCTGTACGGTCCTGGAATATGGGTGTCCGATCCTTATGGACTAACGGGAAAAGTACAACCTGTAAATCCGTCGTGGGGCGTGGAAGGTTTTGATCCTTTTGTTCCGGGAGGAATAGCTTCTCATCATATTGCAGCAGGTACATTGGGCATATTAGCGGGTCTATTCCATCTTAGCGTTCGACCGCCACAACGTCTATATAAAGGATTACGTATGGGAAATATTGAAACCGTACTCTCCAGTAGTATCGCGGCTGTCTTTTTTGCAGCTTTTGTTGTTGCTGGAACTATGTGGTATGGTTCAGCAACTACCCCCATCGAATTATTTGGTCCCACTCGTTATCAATGGGATCAGGGTTACTTCCAGCAAGAGATATATCGACGAGTTAGCGCCGGGCTAGCAGGAAATCAAAGTTTATCAGAAGCCTGGTCTAAAATTCCTGAAAAATTAGCCTTTTATGATTATATCGGCAATAATCCGGCAAAAGGAGGATTATTCAGGGCAGGCTCAATGGATAGCGGAGATGGAATAGCGGTTGGATGGTTAGGACACCCTATCTTTAGAGATAAAGAGGGGCGTGAGCTTTTTGTACGTCGTATGCCCACTTTTTTTGAAACATTTCCAGTCGTTTTGGTAGACGGCGACGGAATTGTTAGAGCTGATGTTCCTTTTAGAAGGGCAGAATCGAAGTATAGTGTTGAACAAGTAGGTGTAACCGTTGAGTTCTATGGCGGCGAACTCAATGGAGTCAGTTATAGTGATCCTGCTACTGTGAAAAAATATGCTAGACGCGCTCAATTGGGTGAAATTTTTGAATTAGATCGTGCGACTTTGAAATCCGATGGTGTTTTTCGTAGCAGTCCAAGGGGTTGGTTTACTTTTGGGCATGCTTCGTTTGCTTTGCTCTTCTTCTTCGGACACATTTGGCATGGTGCTAGAACCTTGTTCAGAGATGTTTTTGCTGGTATTGACCCAGATTTGGATGCTCAAGTAGAGTTTGGAGCATTCCAAAAACTTGGGGATCCAACTACAAGAAGACAGGCAGTCTGATACAAGACCGCTTTGGTATCTTTCGCCTCTATTTTCTTTTTGGAGGG